CCTCCCTCACAACTTAACTTTATTTTTCATATAGCAATTAGGGGATTTAAATTATGAATTGATATTTGATTTCTTGAAATATGTTGTTGAATAGAATTAAAATATAAAGTTGATTGATTGATCCATGATTCATGATATGAAAAATAAAGTTATGTTGTGAGGGAGGTAATTGAAGTGATCGAATGATTTGGCTGGTTGTTCGACCTTGAAGATTTGTTGGGGGCATGCCCCCCAAGATTCTTTGAACCGTATAGCAATTAGGGGATTTAAATTATGAATTGATATTTGATTTCTTGAAATATGTTGTTGAATAGAATTAAAATATAAAGTTGATTGATTGATCCATGATTCATGATATGAAAAATAAAGTTTTATTCTTGCTTTTTTGTTTGCGTGGAGAATAATTTACATATATTTGTTGTCTAAAGGATATATATGTATTGTAGTAATTAATATTATACAATTAAATTAATTTAGATATAGTATTTCTTATAGTATTGGTTAAATGCGTGCCAGCTGCCGCGGTTAGACGTGAAATACAAGTGAATATTGTTGATTAGGAGTGAATTGTTGTTTTTCATGATATTATGATTGTTTTTGGTGAAATGATTAAATTTTATTTTCTTGATGGATAATTTAATGAGTCTTCGAAATTAATAAATTTAAACTAGGATTAGATACCCTATTATAAGTTATGTAAATGATTAAATCAGGGTAGTAGTAGTTATGATCTTGAAACCCAAAGAATTTGGCGGTGTTTTAGTCCTTTCAGAGGAATCTGTTCTGTAATTGATAATACACGATTTATGTGACTTGATTTTGTTATCAGTTTATATACCGCCGTCAGTAAGATTATCTTGTTGAGAGTATAAAATTTCATTATATTTAATATGAATATTATGTCAGGTCAAGGTGTAGCTAATAATCAAGTAGAAATGGATTACAATAAAGTTATTTATATGGATGGTATGTTGAATAATTTATTTGAAGGTGGATTTGATTGTAAATTAATATAAATTAATTAATTGATTAAGGCTCTAGAATGTGTACATATCGCCCGTCGCTCTCGTTTTAAGATGAGATAAGTCGTAACATAGTAGATGTACCGGAAGGTGTATCTGGAATGGCAAAGTAGAGCTTGTTAGTTGAGCAATCCATTTACATTGGAGGGGTTTTGTGTAAAAATAATACAATAAAAATATTTATATTATTATTTTTGTTTAATAGAAGTATTTTTATTGTATTATTTTTAGTATAATTTAGAAGTTAATTTATTTAATTATAGTTGATTTTTACAGTAATGGGATTGTGAAAGAGTTGAAATTATTATTTTGAAGTAGAAGAATATTTGTACCTTTTGTATCAGGGTTTATTAAAAATTGTTAATTTATTTTATGTTCTCGAATTAAGAAGAGCTATTTATTTATGATTTATATTGTAGCAAAAATATATTAAATAATTAAATGGTAGTGATATGTTATTCGTTTCTTAAGATATCTAGTTTCTTAAGATGAAAATTTAATTTTGGTATTTATTTATAATATTTATACATATATATATTTGTATATTATATATTTATACTTAATAATTTGGGGATAAGCTTGGATTTATAATTTAAATATAATTAATTGAATGAATTATATGAGCTTTTAGTTAGCTATTATTTATGAGTTTGTTAATAATTATTTTAAATGTAATTATTTATAGTTATTTATATTAATGTTGTATTAAGATAATAAAATTAATTTGTTTTTTATGTAATAATGATGAAATTAGTAAATGGTTTGTTTATATTATGTTGTTGATTATTTATTTTAAGGAATTAGGCAAAAATTATTGTTCGCCTGTTTATCAAAAACATGTCTTCTTGAATTGATATGAAGTCGTGCCTGCCCACTGAATAATTAAATGGCCGCGGTATATTGACCGTGCAAAGGTAGCATAATCATTAGTCTTTTAATTGGAGGCTGGAATGAATGGTTTGACGAAACAATAACTGTCTCAGGATAATTAATTGAATTTTATTTTTGAGTCAAAAAGCTTAAATGTTAACAGGGGACGAGAAGACCCTATAGATCTTAATATTGTTATATTAAAATGTATGTTTAGGGGTATTTTATATGTTTTATTGTATAATGTTTTGTTGGGGTGACAAGGGAATAATTTAACTTCTATTATATTTTACTATGATGGTTGGTTAATTGATCCTATTATTATGGAATAAAGATAAAGATACCTTAGGGATAACAGCGTAATATTATTGGAGAGTTCATATTGATAATAAGGATTGCGACCTCGATGTTGGATTAAGAAAATTATTAGGTGCAGGAGCTTAATATATTGGTCTGTTCGACCATTAAATTCTTACATGATCTGAGTTCAAACCGGTGTGAGCCAGGTTGGTTTCTATCTCTGTTTAATAAATGTATTTTAGTACGAAAGGATTAAATACATTAAATAATTTATTTTTAGGAATTATATTAACTAAAAAAAAAAAAAATGAAGTGCACTGAATTTAGAAGTCATGAATGTAATAATATTACATATAGTATTGTTTGATTGTGTAATGAGTTTATTTTGTTATATTGTATTAGTAATTTTTGTATTAATTGGTGTTGCTTTTTTAACTTTATTGGAACGTAAGGTTTTAGGTTATATTCAGATTCGAAAGGGTCCAAATAAGGTTGGTATAATAGGTATTCCTCAGCCTTTCGCTGATGCAATTAAATTATTTTGTAGGGAACAGACTTATCCTATAATGTCTAATTATTTAATATATTTTTTTTGTCCGGTAGTTAGATTGTTTTTATCTCTTTTGGTGTGATTAATTTATCCTTTAGGATATGAGTTAGTTTCTTTTGATTTGGCATTATTATTTTTTTTTTGTTGTACAAGTATAGGTGTATATTCTATAATGTTAGCTGGTTGGTCATCTAATTCTAATTATGCATTATTGGGTGGTTTACGAGCTGTAGCTCAAACTATTTCGTATGAAGTTAGTATGGCGTTAATTTTATTAAGATTTATTATTTTGGTTGGTGGTTTTGGAATTAATTTATTTTTTATTCATCAATTATATATTTGATTTTTTTTTATTAATGTTCCTTTATTTTTTTGTTGATTTTCTTCTTGTTTAGCTGAAACTAATCGTACTCCTTTTGATTTTTCTGAAGGTGAATCTGAATTAGTGTCTGGTTTTAATGTTGAATATAGAAGAGGTGGTTTTGCATTGATTTTTATGGCTGAATATTCAAGAATTTTATTTATAAGAATGTTAACTATTTTAATTTTTTTTGGTGGTGATTTATTTTCTTTATTATTTTATTTTATATTGGTTTTTATATCATTTGTATTTATTTGAGTTCGAGGTACTTTACCTCGTTTTCGTTATGATAAATTGATATATTTGGCTTGAAGGACTTATTTGCCTGTTTCTTTAAATTATTTGTTTTTTTTTTGTTGTTTTTCGTTTTGAATAAATAATATGGTTTATTAAGATATTTTAAGAAATTAAAAGTTAATAGAATATAATTCTATCTTTTGTTTTCAAAACAAATGCTTTTTTTTAGTTAATTAATTAATTGATCTCATAATTTAAATGTTATGGAATTAATAATAAAATATACAAAATATCTAATAGTTAAGATTTGTCCTGTTAAAATGTATGGTTCTTCAACTGGTCGGGCTCCAATTCAAGTTAATAAAATAACGATGGATGTATAAATTCAAAATAACATTTGATTAATTGGATAAAATTGTATTCTTCGGAATTTGTTATTTGATATGAAAGGTAATGTAAATAAAATAGCAATTGATGCAATTAGGGCTATTACTCCTCCTAATTTATTAGGGATTGATCGTAGAATTGCGTAGGCAAAAAGGAAATATCATTCCGGTTGAATATGAACTGGTGTTACTAGGGGATTAGCAGGGGTAAAATTATCTGGATCTCCTAATAAATATGGATTTGTGAGTGATAGAATGGTTAAGGATATTAATATAATTAAAAATCCTCTAATATCCTTGAAGGTGAAATATGGATGGAATGGAATTTTATCTAAGTTTCTATTAATTCCTATTGGGTTATTTGATCCTGTTTGGTGAAGAAAAAGTAGGTGAATTATTACAAATGCTGCAACAATAAATGGAATTATGAAATGGAATGTAAAAAATCGGGTTAGTGTGGCGTTATCAACTGCAAAACCACCTCATACTCATTGAACTAAATCAGTTCCTAGGTAAGGAATTGCTGATAAAAGGTTGGTAATTACAGTAGCTCCTCAAAATGATATTTGTCCTCATGGTAATACATATCCTATGAAAGCTGCAGCTATAACTAGAAATAAAATTAAAGTTCCTGTTATTCAGGTAAATATTAAATTGTAAGATCCATAATATATTCCACGTCCTACATGGATATATAGGCAGATAAAAAAGAATGATGCTCCATTAGCGTGTAATGTTCGTAAAAGTCAACCAAAATTTACATCTCGACAGATGTGACTTACTCTATTAAATGCTATATTGATGTCGGCGGTGTAGTGTATAGCTAGGAAGATTCCTGTTATGATTTGAATAATTAAGCATAATCCTAGTAGGGATCCAAAATTTCATCATGTTGAGATGTTAGATGGGGTTGGTAAATCAATTAATGAATTGTTTATAATTTTGAATAATGGGTGATATGTTCGTAGGGGTTTATTCATTAGTTATGAATTTGATTGTCGTAATGGTCCTTCTTGAAAGGATGTAATTTTAACAATAATAATTAATGTGATTAATAGATAAGTAATTGTAATAATTGTTAAAATGAAGTTTGGATAATTATAGAGTTGATTTAAGTTATTATTTTCTATTGTAATATTAATAATTTTATTTATGAAGGAGTCATTTTTGTGTAAATGAAATGATAATATATAATTGTAAATATTATTTATAATTAAAATAATAATGGTGGATATTAAAAAATTAATAATTATAGTTTTTATGGGTAGTTGAAATATTTCATTTGATGCTAGTCTTGTAATATAAATGAATAATACTAGTATTCCTCCTAGGAAAATAAGGAATAGAATGTAGGAAAATCAAAATGAATAAGAGATTGATCCTGTTATAATACAAATTATTAATGTTTGGATAATAATGAGTAAGGTAATAGCTAGTGGATGATTTATTATAATGAAAAATGAGTTGATTGTTAATATTATTATAATAAATATAAGTAAATAAATATCAGAGAATAGTTTAATTAAAATACTAGTTTTGGGGATTAGTGATGGATAAATTTATCTTTCTCTGAAGTTTTAAAAGATGTTCTTAATTTTGGTTTACAAGACCAATGTTTTGTATTAAACTATTAAAACTTAATGTTTGCATTCTTTTGTTTGTTAATAGTAATATTTTGTTATTTTAGTGGTATTTGGATTTATTGTTCTAAGCGGAAACATATATTAATTATTTTGTTAAGTTTAGAATATATGGTATTATTTACTTTTTTTTTATTAATATTTTGGTTGGGAGAGTTTCAAAATGAATTATATTTTTCAATAATTTATTTGGTGTTTGCGGTTTGTGAAGGTTCTTTAGGTCTTGGTATTTTAATTTCTATGGTACGTTCTCATGGAAATGATTTTTTTCAGTCTTTTATAGTATTACGATGTTAAAATTTATTATGATATTTTTGTTTATGATTCCTCTTTTTTTTTTAAATGGAATGTTTTGGTGAATGGTTCAGTTTATATTTTTTTTGATGACTTTTTTATTTATAATGTCTATTAATTTGAGTGGAAATATTGAAGGTTTAAGTTATATATTGGGATATGATTTATTATCTTATGGTTTAATTTTATTAAGATTTTGAATTTGTGGTTTAATAATTATGGCAAGAATTTCTATTTATCAATATAATTATTATAGAAATTTATTTGTTTTTATAATTATTTTTTTAATATTGATGTTAATATGTGCTTTTTCGAGAATTGATATATTATCTTTTTATATTTTTTTTGAAGGTAGATTAATTCCTACATTATTTTTAATTTTAGGATGGGGATACCAGCCTGAACGTGTTCAGGCTGGTATCTATTTATTATTTTATACGTTGTTGGCTTCTTTACCTTTGTTAATTAGTTTATTAAATTTTTATAAGGTGAATGGTACTTTATATTTTTATGGATTTTGGGGTGATGAAGTTAATAATATATATATATATATAAGTATAATTATTGCATTTTTGGTTAAAATACCTATATTTATGGTTCATTTATGATTACCTAAGGCTCATGTTGAAGCTCCTATTTCTGGTTCTATGGTGTTAGCAGGTGTTTTATTAAAGTTGGGTGGTTATGGATTAATGCGTATTTTTGGTATTATGATATCTTGTTGTTTAAAATATAATTTTATTTGAATTGGTATTAGATTGTTTGGAGGTTTTTTAATGGGATTAGTATGTTTACGTCAAGTGGATTTGAAATCATTAATTGCTTATTCGTCTGTTGTTCATATAGGGATAGTATTAAGTGGTTTAATAACTTTAAATTCTTGAGGGTTTTGTGGTTGTTATTTAATAATAATTGGACATGGGTTGTGTTCTTCTGGTTTATTTTGTTTATCAAATATTATTTATGAACGGTTAGGAAGTCGTAGATTGATTATTAATAAGGGATTAATATGTTTAATACCTAGAATAACATTATGGTGATTTTTATTAAGATCATCTAATATGGCAGCTCCTCCTTCTTTAAATTTATTGGCGGAAATTAGATTGATTAATAGAATTATATCATGAAATTGATTAAGAATATTTTTGATTGCTTTAATATCTTTTTTTGGAGCTGCATATAGATTGTTTTTATTTTCTTATAGTCAACATGGAATAAACTTTTCTGGTTCATTTAGTTATGTCAATGGGTATTTCCGTGAATATTTATTGTTATTTTTGCATTGATTTCCTTTAAATATTTTGATTTTACGTGGGGATTATTTTTTTAATTGTATTTAAAAATATTAGTTTAATAAGAATGTTGATTTGTGGAATCAAAGGTATATGATAATTAGTATATTGGGCTATTAATTATAATAATTTTATTTGTAAATTATCTTTTGTTGTTTTATTTTTTATATCAATAGTGACATTTTTTTTTGGATTGGTTGTTTGTATTAATGATTATGTAATTTTTTTGGATTGGAATATTGTAACTTTAAATTCTTGCACTGTTATTATAAGAATTCTTTTAGATTATAAATCATTATTATTTATGAGATTTGTAATATATATTTCTTCTTTAGTAATTTATTATAGAGATAGTTATATATTAGGTGATTATAATTTATCTCGTTTTATTATTTTGGTTTTAATGTTTGTATTGTCTATAATATTTCTAATTATTAGTCCTAATTTAATTAGAATTTTGTTGGGATGAGATGGTTTGGGGTTGGTTTCTTATTGTTTAGTAATTTATTATCAGAATGTAAAATCTTATAATGCTGGTATAATTACGGCTTTATCTAATCGTATTGGTGATGTAGCTTTATTATTATCCATTGCTTGAATGATAGGATATGGTAGTTGAAATTATTTATGGGTAAATAATTTTGGGAATTTGGATGTTGAAATATGATATTTAATTATTTTAATTATTTTAGCAGCTATAACTAGGAGAGCTCAAATTCCTTTTTCTTCTTGGCTTCCGGCGGCTATAGCTGCACCTACACCTGTTTCTGCTTTAGTTCATTCATCAACCTTAGTGACGGCTGGGGTATATTTACTTATTCGATTTGGTATAATTATTGAAATGTATTCGATGAGTGATTTTATATTATTTATTGGTTGTTTAACTATATTTATGTCTGGGTTAGGTGCTAATTTTGAGTTTGATTTGAAGAGGATTATTGCTTTATCTACTTTAAGTCAATTAGGTTTAATAATAAGAACTATTGGGTTGGGTTATTATGATTTGGCTTTTTTTCATTTATTAACTCATGCATTATTTAAGGCTTTATTATTTATATGTGCTGGCGTTATTATTCATGGAATAAATGATCTTCAAGATATTCGTGGAATGGGTGGAATTGTGAATCAGATACCTTTAACTTCTATTTGTTTTGGAGTTTCGAATTTAGCTTTATGTGGTATACCTTTTTTGTCTGGTTTTTATTCAAAGGATTTGATTTTGGAATTAAGATTAATAAGAAATTTTAATTTATTAATTTTTGTATTATTTTTTCTTTCTACTGGATTAACTGTTTGTTATACTTTTCGTTTGCTTTATTATGTAATGGTGGGTGAATTTAATTTTAAAAGATTACATTGTTTGGGAGATGAAAGTTATGGGTTTATTGGTCCTATATTTATATTAATATTTATGTCTGTAGTTGGTGGTTCATTATTGTCTTGATTAATATTTAATACTCCTAATTTAGTTTGTTTACCATTTTATATGAAGACTTTAGCGTTGGTTGTTAGTTTAATTGGTGGTTGAATTGGTTTTGAATTATCAATATTGACTAATTATTATAGATTTAGTTTAAAGAACTATTGTTTTATTGGATTTTTAGGATCAATGTGATTTATGCCTTATTTATCAACTTATGTAATTAGATCATATCCTTTATATATGGGTTTAAGAATTGCTCGTGTAACTGATCATGGTTGGAGAGAGGAATTTGGAGGTCAAGGATTATATATATATTTATATAAGATAAGAGTTTTTAATCAAGAGTATCAGTTTAATTACTTTAAATATTATTTATTAAGTTTTATGGTTTGGATATTTATTTTTATTATTGTTTTGGTTTATAATAGTAATTATATTTTTTAACTTAAATAGCTTATACACATAGAGTATAACATTGAAGATGTTATGGAGATAATTAATCTTTAGGTAATTATAATTAATTGAAACCAAAAAGAGGTGTATTATTGTTAATAATATCATTGAATTATAAATTCCAATTAAGGAAATAAGTTGTACAAAAGTGAGCTGCTAACTTTTCTTTTTAGCGGTTAAATTCCGTTGTTATTTCTAATTTATATAGTTTATTATAAAACGGTATATTTTCATTATACAGAAAATATTATTTATATATTTATAAATAATTAAGGATTAAATAATCTTTCTTTCAGGTCGAATCTGAATGCATAATTGCTTCTTAATTGAGATTAATTGAATGATCAATACTTTTTGAATGCAACCCAAATGTTATATTTAACTATAATCCCTATTCAGCTCATTGTAATGCGCCTTGATTTCATTCATGATATAATCCTAATAATAGGATAATAATAAAGAATATTAATGTAAATAATCATTGTAATGGATTTGATGAAAGTTGAATGATTACTGTGGGTATAATTAAGGCGATTTCTACATCGAAGATTAAGAAAATGATTGCAATCAAGAAGAATCGTAATGAGAATGGTAAACGTGCAGATCTTTTTGGGTCAAATCCGCATTCGAATGGTGAAATTTTTTCTCGGTCTAGTATGGTTTTTTTTGATAAAATTATTGATAATAATATTAAAATGGTTGTTAGAGTTAAAGTAAATATAATAATAATAGAGGTAATTAAAATTACTTATTTTGATAATCAATCCTTTTAATTGGAAGTTAAATATACTAAATATACAAAATAAGTTAACTACCTCATCAATAAATTGAAATGTATAGGAATAATCATACAATGTCTACAAAGTGTCAATATCATGCTGCTGCTTCGAATCCGAAATGATGATTAGATGAAAAATGAAATATTATATGTCGTATTAAACATACTGAAAGGAATGTTGTTCCAATAATGACATGGAGTCCATGGAATCCTGTTGCTATAAAAAATGATGATCCATAAACAGAATCTGCAATGGTAAATGGTGCTTCAATATATTCATATGCTTGAAGAATGGTGAAGTAAATTCCTAGAATAATTGTTAATAATAATCCTTGTGTAGTTTGTCTATAATTATTTTCTATTAAACTGTGATGGGCTCATGAAACTGTAACTCCTGATGCTAGTAGAATAGCTGTATTTAGAAGAGGAATTTGTATAGGGTTAAATGGTGTAATTCCTAAAGGTGGTCAAATTATGCCCAAATCAATATTGGGAGCTAGACTTCTATGAAAAAATGCTCAGAAAAATGAAATGAAAAAGAATACTTCTGATACAATAAATAGGATTATTCCTCAACGTAATCCTAGATTTACAACGGATGTATGTATACCTTGATATGTTCCTTCTCGTGTAATATCTCGTCATCATTGAATTATGGTTAATAAAGTAATTAAAAACCCAATTGAAATGATAGTGAATTTGTATTGGTGAAATATACTAACTAATCCTGCTGCAATTGTTATAGCTCCAATAGCTCCTGTAATGGGTCATGGTCTGGCATTAACTAAATGAAATGGATGATTTTGATGTGTTAACATTAATTTACTTCTCTTGAATATAATGTAGTTAATACGGCAAATACATATGATTGAATAACCGAGACTGCTAATTCAAGAATTAATAATAAGATTTGTGATAGAATAAGAATTTGAATTAAAATAGTTGAATTTATGATTATGGGTCCTGTATTACCTAATAAGGTTAATAAAAGATGACCTGCAATTATATTAGCGGCTAGCCGTACGGCTAGGGTTAATGGACGAATAACATTTCTAATTGTTTCAATACATACTATAAAAGGTATTAGAATAGGTGGAGTTCCTTGAGGAACTAAGTGGGCAAATATATGTTGAGTATTATTAATTCATCCATATACTATAAATGTTAATCAGAATGGTAATGCTAAGGATAAAGTAAATGTTAAGTGACTTGATCTTGTGAAAATATATGGAAATAATCCTAAGAAGTTATTAAATAGAATTATTGAAAATAAGGAAATAAATATAAAAGATCTTCCTATATTTATTTTTCCAATTAGTAATGTTTTAAATTCGGAATATAATTTATTAATTAATAGATTTCATATTACTAGTCTTCGGTTTGGAATTAATCAGTAATAAGATGGGATAATTATTAACCCTAGAAGGGTACTTAATCAGTTTATTGGAATATTGAAGATATTTGATGTAGGATCAAATGATGAAAATAAGTTGGTTATCATTTTCAATTGCTTGATTGAATTTCTAATTTTGATTGTTTAATATATAAAGTTGGTTGAGTTAAAAAATAATTTATTGTTATGATAATAATTAAAGTAATAGTGAAGAAAACTATTAAAGAGAGTCATATTATTGGAGCTATTTGTGGAATTAAGAAATATTACTTAGGTAATAATTTTAATATGACATATTAATGTTATAATTAACTAATTTCTTTCATCAAAAGTAGTCGTTAATTACTATAATATGATTTAAGAGATCATTACTTACTTTCAGTCATTTGATGAATAATTTTTAATTCAATTAATGAAGTTTTTTAAATTTACTCTTTCAATTACAATTGGTATAAATCTATGATTTGCACCACAGATTTCGGAGCATTGTCCATAAAATAATCCAGGTCGATTGATTATAAAGTTGATTTGATTTAATCGACCTGGAGTTGCATCAGTCTTTACGCCGAGTGCGGAAATTGTTCAAGAATGAATTACATCAGCAGCTGTTACTAATGTTCGAATTTGAGTATTTATTGGTAAAATAGTTCGGTTATCAACATCTAATAAACGGAAAGATCTAATACTATCTAATGCAGATATATAAGAATCAAATTCAATAATATTTTTGAAATCTATATATTCATATGATCAGTATCATTGATGCCCAATTGTTTTTATTGTAATAAGTGGATTTATAGATTCGTCTAGTAAATATAATAATCGTAATGATGGTAATGCAATAAAGATTAATGTGATTGCGGGTAAAATAGTTCAAATAATTTCAATAGTTTGTCCTTCTAATAAGAATCGATTGGTATAGGAATTAAAGAATAATATTGTTATGATATATGAAACGAGAATTGTAATTATTAATAGAATTATTAATGTATGATCGTGAAAAAAGATGAGTTGTTCTATTAGGGGTGATGAACTATTTTGTAAATTTAAATTAGATCATGTAGCCATAATACTAAAAAAAGGAATTCTTTATTAATGAAGCTTAAATTCATCGCACTTTTCTGCCATATTAGTAATTAGATAGAATAGGTAATTCTGAATAAGAATGTTCTGCTGGAGGAAGATTTTGATATCATTCTAAGGATCTATTTAAATTTAAAGGAAATATAAGCTTTCGATTTGAGATTATTCTTTCTCATAAAATGAAAATTAATATAATAATACCAATTAATGAAATGGTTGACCCTAGTGAAGATAAGATATTTCATGATGTGTAAGCGTCTGGATAATCAGAATATCGTCGTGGTATTCCTGCTAATCCAAGAAAGTGTTGTGGGAAGAATGTTAAATTTACTCCAATAAATATAACTGTGAATTGTATTTTTAATCATTTGGGATTTATTGTTAATCCTGTAAATAAAGGATATCAATGAATAAATCCTGCTATAATAGCAAATACTGCTCCTATTGATAAAACATAATGGAAGTGTGCAACTACATAATAAGTATCATGCAAAATAATATCAATTGAAGAGTTGGCAAGGACAATACCCGTTAAACCTCCAATAGTAAATAAGAATACGAAGCCTAATGATCATAATAATGAAGGGTTATAAGATAATTGAGATCCATGAAGGGTGGCAAGTCATCTAAAAATTTTAATTCCTGTTGGTACTGCAATAATTATGGTTGCTGAAGTGAAATATGCGCGGGTATCAACATCTATTCCAACAGTAAATATGTGATGTGCTCACACAACAAATCCTAGTAAACCAATGGCTAGTATTGCATAGATTATACCTAATGTACCAAAGGCTTCCTTTTTTCCTCTTTCTTGACTAATAATGTGAGAAATTATACCGAATCCTGGTAAAATAAGAATGTAAACTTCAGGGTGGCCAAAAAATCAAAATAAATGTTGATATAAGATTGGATCTCCTCCTCCTGCAGGGTCAAAAAATGATGTATTTAAATTTCGATCTGTAAGTAATATTGTAATAGCACCAGCTAAAACTGGTAATGATAATAATAGTAGAAGAGCTGTAATTCCGACTGCTCAAACAAATAATGGTGTTTGGTCTAGTGATATTCCTGGTGCTCGCATATTAATTATAGTAGTAATAAAATTTACAGCTCCTAGAATTGAGGAAATTCCTGCTAAATGTAGTGAGAAGATGGCTAAATCAACAGATGCTCCAGCGTGAGCAATTCCTGTTGATAGAGGTGGATAAACTGTTCATCCTGTTCCTGCACCATTTTCAACTATTCTTCTGGTTAATAAAAGGGTTAATGATGGGGGTAAGAGTCAAAATCTTATGTTATTTATTCGTGGAAATGCTATATCTGGAGCTCCTAATATTAGTGGTACTAATCAATTTCCAAATCCTCCGATTATAATAGGTATTACTATAAAGAAAATTATGATAAATGCATGTGCAGTTACGATAACATTATAAGTTTGATCGTCTCCAATTAAATAACCTGGTTGTCCTAGTTCTGTTCGAATTAAAATACTTAATGATGTGCCTACTATTCCAGCCCAAGCTCCAAAAATAAAATATAGGGTTCCAATGTCTTTATGATTAGTAGAAAATAATCATCGTTGCGATAAAGTGGCTGAATATTAGGCGATAGATTGTAAATCTTTTTATGAAAAAAAAATTCCTTTATCATTGGTCTTATATTCAATGATGATTTTAGACTGCAATTCTAAAGGTGTAATGTTTACTAAGGCCTAAAATAGAAATTTCATTTTCAGCTTTGAAGGCTAATAGTTTTATTAACTTAAGACCTTAAATTCTGAAAAATATTATAGGATATAAAGGTAGTCTAAATACTGAAATTCTTGTTAATAAGGAAATTAATTTTATGTTATGAAATTTTTGATTTGATTGTTGATTTCATTTTAATTGATTTATGTTAATTAAGAAGGAAGATATTATTAATCGTAAATAGTAGAATAAAGTAATTAATGAACATAAAATTATAATTAGTATTGTAAATATTATTTCATTATAACATGAGTTTTGAATAATTATTCATTTAGGTAAAAATCCTAAGAATGGAGGTAGGCCTCCTAATGATATTAGATTAATGGATGTAAAAAATTTGATTATTGATGAATTTCATGTGAATGGGATTTGGTTATGATGTTGAGATGACATGTTATGAAAAATTATTAAAATTCTTGCTGATAAAATGGAATAAATAATGAAATAAAGTTGCCATAAATCTTCTGATATTATTAATCCTAATATCATTCAACCAATATGATTAATAGATGAATAGGTTATAATTTTTCGTGTTGAAGTTTGATTTAAACCACCAATAGAACCAATGATAATGGATGAAATTATTACGAATAATATTATAGGTTGATAATATGATAAATAGGATAAGATAACAAATGGGGCTAATTTTTGTCATGTTATTAGAATGAAACAATTTAATCATGATAATCCTTCTATTACAGAGGGAAATCACATATGAAAAGGTGCTGCTCCTATTTTTAAAAATAGAGTAATGGAAATAGCTGAATTAATTATATTTTTATTTAATATGATTAAAATATTATCTAATATAACAAAAGTTAATAATATAGATGAGGCTATAGCTTGAATAATAAAATATTTTATGGCTGCTTCTGTTGATATTATATTGTCTTTTGAGGATATTAATGGAATAAAAGCTAGTAAATTAATTTCTAAACCTATTCATGTGGCTGGTCATGAATTAGATCTAATTGAAATTATTGTACCTAAAATTAATATTATTATAAATAATGATTTTGAAGGATTAAATGTGGAAATTAAAAAGAAAAGGATTATTATTTAAATCTGTTTTTGATGAACACATTTCATTAAGAAAAAATTCTATCTTCATAATTGTAGTTGTAGGAAGACGCCGAAAAAATTTTGAATTTTTGCAATTTTCGAAAAATCAGGGTTTTCAAACCAAAGTAATATTAATTTACATGATTTATCCTATCAAGATAACCCTTTTTCAGGCATTTCATTAAAAACGATGGAGCCATTTTTTTGAAAATTTTGAAAAAACACAAGTACTTTCTCGCCCGTATTTCACGCAAAATTACGCGAAAAGTACTCAAATTTTCGAAAAATTGTACATGACCTTATTTCAAAATCTATCTTTAAGGAACAGATTTCATTAAGGGAAAAATCTCTATCTTCAATATTTTAGTTGTAGGAAGACGCCGAAAAATTTTGAATTTTGCAATTTTCGAAAAATCAGGGATTTCAACGAAAATGAGACCTGCCCCATTCTCTTAAGTGTCCTTTCCCAATCATTTTAAAAAATTAGTACCTTTTTTTGAAAAATTTGAAAATGTCCAGGAGTTTCATGAAAAGACAGCTCCCCCAATAAAATATCCATTTCAACTCGGAGGTGAAATTGGGTAAAATCCTGCTTACGTTTCAGTCACTAGCATTATTCAGACAGACAGATAGACTAAGCGTTAGAGGAAGTAATTTATTATACATATTTAGGGTCAAGATTTATTCACTTTTTCGTTATCAGGGCCCGTTTCTTTCTGCGCCATTACAATTCTTTCTCTACAGGGTGTAAGCAGTAGCGAGAAAGTAAACTAGTGGTGCTACAACAGTACATA